GTGGCTTTAGCAGGTCTATTGATAGAGATTAATCGTTTTTTTCCGGATGCGTTAACATTCCCCTTTTTTTCATTATAGTTGAAGATTAAAGATACAATCAAATAAAGCATAAAAGAGAAATTAAGGGCGGTTAGTCACGGATATTTGATTGTATCTTTAATCTTCTTTACCTTTTTTTTTGAATAAGGAAAGAGAAAAAAAAAAAAAAGAAAAGTGGATTCAACATCTGCAAGACTCGATCTCAAGTTCGAATTCTCGAATGAAATGAAATCTAAATGAATATTAATCATAGAGAGATAGGCTTAGAATCGAAACTGCGCAGAATATAAGGAACGGTTATTCGAACCAAGATATTTAAATGAAAACTAGACTGTACTTCGATTTCAAATAGAGTTTAGAAATTTTTATATTACTTATTATTTTACTATTACTTTTCGAACCAAGATCAAGATATTTAAATGAAAACTAGTTTGATTTACTATATATAGTTATATAGTTGTTACAATTGGATTTAATGTTATTAACTTCGATTTTTTCCTTCGTTTCTTCGTCGTTTGGACTCAAAATATTAGTAATTCAAAAATGGAAAGTAAACGATGGTAAAGATGTACGAGTAACGGCGATTTTGGAATGTAAGAGTTGTGTTCGAAAAAGTGTTTAGGATATTAGCGGGTATTTCTATTCAAAAGAACTAACGTAATACGGCTAATCAATTCGAATTATGCCCTTCTTGCTACAAGCATACGATTCATGAGACGATAAAGAAATAGATTGAACTTAGTATCTGTATGGTACTCTTTCACTGAAGGGAATAGAAAATAACTAAATTGAATTTTAATTAGAGTAGTTTTCATTTTAAAATGAATTAGAATTAAGAAATAGGATTTTCGAGATACGGAATAAACAAAAACAAACCATGGATAAATCCAAGCGATCTTTTCTTAAATCCAAGCAATCTTTTCGTAGGCGTTTGCCCCCGATTCAATCGGGGGATCGAATTGATTATAGAAACATGAGTTTAATTAGTCGATTTATTAGTGAACAAGGGAAAATATTATCTAGACGGGTGAATAAATTGACCTTGAAACAACAACGATTAATAACTATTGCTATAAAACAAGCTCGTATTTTATCTTTGTTACCCTTTCTGAATAATGAGAAACAATTTGAAAGAATGGACGAGTCCATTGTTAGAACTACTGGTCTTCGAACCAGAAATAAATAGGCTTAATCTTTCTTCACTTCACTCATCATAATTTTTTTTTATCTGAACTCAAACGCAGATTGGTGTTTTTTCGATGATCTAGATTGGATTATCATGTGGTAAGAAAAAAACAAATCGGAGAAAGCTTTTTTTATTGAATGCGTTCATTTATTTTGACTACTTTAATCATATTTTCTCATAGGAATTTTGATTCTACCTTCCCGGGGAAGAAACTCCGGGAAACTTCGTTTAAATTATTTTGGTAGATTTTTTATAATCTACTTCTTTTATTATCTCATTCGAAATCATGGAAAGACAATTCTTATTTGATATAGCAATTTGTGCAAGTATTTTACGATTAAGAAGTAACTGCCCCTTATGCAGATTATGTATTAATCTGCTATAACTATAGGATACGAACCTTTCGCGAATTGCTGCGTTTATCCGAATGATCCACAAACGACGAAAATCTCTTTTTTTACTATCCCGATCTCGATGAGCCGAAACTAAAGCTCTTATTTTCTGTTGAGTAATAGTTCGAGTAAGTCTTGAATGTGCTCCCCGAAAGCTTGACGCAAATAAACGAATTTTTGTTCTACGTCTACGAGCTATATATCCCCGTCTAATTCTAGTCATTGAATAGATGAAACTTTGACGAATAACTAATTGATTTCTTTTCTTTCAGTTAGTCTTTTACCCTTTCCTAATTTAGTAATAACAAAACGGATGTTTCCAATGTATAAACTAAAAATCCCACTGGCTTTGGCTGCTATAACCTTCCCAACCACGATTTTTTTTTAGGCATTTCACTGCGAAACAAGAAATTGTATTCTGCGATAAATGTAAAAAATAGAGTAAATAAAAACGATAAATAGATAAAGAGAAAGAAATAGTGGGTTCCATCGTTTCTATGGTGACTTTTTAAACGCTGAGGTCTTCTCTATACACCGGAGCCTTTCCTTCATTGAATCAACGTTATTGGTAACTTGTATAGTTCATCCTTTTTGGCTCTACCCATGAATTATCTAGTAATAGGTCTTTCACAACGAGATTTAGCTATACAGTAACGGTATTTAATTATGAAAATTAGCTGGGTAGCTGACCCTCTTCTTCCGTTCTTGCCAGAGTAGGAACCCTTTTTTTATTTTTAATAAGCTTTCCTCCGCTTAGTGGATAACCATTTGTTACCAATGGAAAATTGCTTCTCATCTTGATTGGATTTGGATCGAGAGAAACCATAAAATTCATCCATAATCCAATGGGGGGATAGGATAGATTTTTTTTATTTTAATAGTGAATGTAGTCTTTGCTTCTGTTCTATCTTATCCGCTGCTACCGATCATTGATACTGGAAATGGCTTTTGTGCCAGATCATGATATGATCTAAACGAGTCGCGCATACACCCGAGTACATGTTCCTCGACGCTGAGGGCATCCCCGAAGAGCGGGGGATTTCGTGACCTTTCTTATTGGCTGTCTTGTATTTCTAATAAGTTGTTTAATAGTTGGCATACTTAATTGTATACATAATGGACTGGTTTAGATTGATCCTAACCGGATGATTATGAATTGCTTTAAATAAACTCAGAGAGAAAATCGCAAATCATTAATCATTGATTTGCGTGAAATCCATGTTATTTTCATTCAACTGCTACAAGATCGACAATTCCATAAACTTGTGCTTCTGTTGCAGACATAAAAATATCTCTTTCCATGTCTTCAGATACAACCCATAAGGGTTTGCCTGTTCTTTGTACATAAACCCTTGCGAGGGTTTCGCGCAGTTTTAGTAGTTCTTCCGCTTCCAGGATAAATTCTCCCGTTTGTGCCTCATAAAACGAACTGGCAGGTTGATGGATCATTACCCTGATGATATAACGTCCCTCTATCTCGCGGGATGGTGATGAAGCCAAGAAAAATAACAAAGAATAGAACAAAGATAGAATTAAATAACCGTACGGGCATCTTTTGTGCATTGGATATGCATACGGCTCTATACTCAAATTGACCTCTCCGTGCCATTGAAGAAAGAGACGAATATATTAGACCCAGATGGTCAAATGATCAAAATACCACCCTTCTTTTTTGTAATAGTTTAAAATACTATGATGGCTCCGTTGCCTTAATAGAATATAGTAATTCTTTTTTTATCTGTAATTCAGCAATCCCAAAGTTTCTTTTTGATCAAATCAAATAAAAATAACTAAAAATTAAAAATCTTGTTTTTCCTGCTCTTTACATAAATATAAATAGTGTTAAGAGCAAAAAATAAAAGAGCTTGTGACGCTGAACTGGACGCCCGATAAATAAGAAAAAATCGGAACTATCCTTTATTTCATACTACCCCTTCGATACATAATCTAATTTAATGCAAAAATTGATCATATCGAATTCGAAGTGCCATGCTACTATTACTTAATAGTCTATTATTACTTACTATTCATATTTCATAGGGCGAAGGCATAGTCTTCTTTTTTATTTTTTGTCTCAAAAAAACCCATTGGCGCCAAGCGTGCGGGAATGCTAAACGTTTGGTAATTTCTCCTCCGACCAGGATAAAAGATCCCATTGAGGCGGCTAACCCCATGCATATTGTGTGGACATCTGGACGCACAAATTGCATAGTATCATAAATAGCTACTCCGGGTATTACCCAGCCCCCTGGAGAGTTTATAAACAAATAAAGATCCTTGTTATCATCTTCAATACTGAGATATATCATAAGACCAATAAGTTGATTTGAGATCTCGCTATCAACCGCTTGGCCTAAAAAAAGTAATCTTTCTCGATAAAGTCGGTTGATTAGGGTCCAAGTATATCCCTTAGAAACCGTACATGCACCTTTTGATGCATACGGTTCAAAAAAATTGCGAAAAAAAGAATTAATGTAATCAATGTATAGATTCCTGTCCTCGTTCTTTTCTCATAACATAACAGGCTCTTTCTGGCTTCTCACGAAAGGGCTTTTCTTCTTCAATAGATAGAATCACTACTTTTAATTTCCATTTTCTTTTTTTTATTCGTATTTTATTTGACTATTTCATTTTTACTTTAATTTAATAGATATTTATATTATATATCTTTATTTGTATCTTTATTTGATTTAATATAGATTTTAATATATCTAATATTGTAAATAGATTTTAATATATCTAATATTGTAATATATATAGATATAACTATGAAACTATATATATATATATATATATAATAAAAAGCTAGATAATAAAAATAGAATACTAAATATATAGAATAACAATGCAAAAAAATACATCACTGAAGCCATTTACTTTCCTCCTGATTCTCATTGATGTATTGTTTCATCGAGATTCAATCCAAATCACGATGGTATTTTCTTGTTACTGATTGGGTCTCTTTCAGCTTGTTAGGTTTATGCTCTACTCTGGGTAAAGATTTGCCCGAGTTTTATTTGTACGTATAGGACAAAGGTCTTCATTACCGTTTCTTTTTATTATCACTTTTTGCCCCGAATATATTTCATACCTTCTTACCAAATAGTTAGTAACACTAACTCCTTTGACAAATAATAGGAATCATTTATTCTAAAACTAGGAATCATAGATATATTGATATATTACCAATCTATTAGTTTTTTCTAAACAGAGCCTGGATACTTCATTTTTTAGTCCAACCAAGTCAACCATAAATTATTCGAAGCAATGTAATATGAATCCCCTAAAACGTATCTAAATCTAATTGAACTTCACGCTGCAAATTTCTAATGATTCACCGAATCTTTCTTGGGCGAAACGGGGGATATCTCGATCGGGGGAGAAAACGGGAAAAAATCCCATATGACCCAATATGTCTGACAAGCCGCACTATACGTCAACCCAAGATGCATCTTCCTCTCCAGGACTTCGAAAAGGTACTTTTGGAACACCAATAGGCATTAAATGAAAGAAAAAAGAACTAAGTACTATATTTCACTTTGATGGGGAAACGTAACAAAATGATTTTCTTTTTTATTGTCTTTATAATATACGTAGTTATTTTATCCATATATTCGAAAAAATCATAACGAAAAACTGAATGAATAAAGTCGATTTTTTATGAATAGAATGATGAAATAAGTATGTACACATTCCTTCCGAGAACTTGGTATTAACCCCCATTGCGTATTAGTACTTATTGAGTATAGAATAAATCTGCTTAGCTTTGTTCCTACGAACAAAGTTCTTCCATTATTTTATTACCAACCGAATAGAACAAATATTAGCCCTTGTTCGGAAATAATTCACTGAATAAGGGAGGTATATAGAATTACAGTCTTTTCCAATGCAATAAAGTTACATAGTGTCTATTTATCTTTGATAAAGGGGTATTTCCATGGGTTTGCCTTGGTATCGTGTTCATACCGTTGTATTGAATGATCCCGGCCGGTTGCTTTCTGTTCATATAATGCATACAGCTCTGGTTGCTGGTTGGGCCGGTTCGATGGCTCTGTATGAATTAGCAGTTTTTGATCCTTCTGACCCCGTTCTTGATCCAATGTGGAGACAGGGTATGTTTGTTATACCCTTCATGACTCGTTTAGGAATTACCAATTCGTGGGGTGGTTGGAGTATCACAGGAGGTACTGCAACAAATCCGGGTATTTGGAGTTATGAAGGTGTAGCTGGTGCACATATTGTGTTTTCTGGTTTATGTTTTTTGGCAGCTATCTGGCATTGGGTATACTGGGATCTAGAAATATTTTGCGATGAACGCACAGGAAAACCTTCTTTGGATTTGCCCAAGATTTTTGGAATTCATTTATTTCTTTCAGGAGTGGCTTGTTTTGGTTTTGGTGCATTTCATGTAACGGGCTCGTATGGTCCTGGAATATGGGTGTCAGATCCGTATGGGCTAACGGGAAAAGTACAACCTGTAAATCCGGCATGGGGTGTGGAAGGTTTTGATCCTTTTGTTCCGGGAGGAATAGCCTCTCATCACATTGCAGCGGGTACGTTGGGCATATTAGCGGGGTTATTCCATCTTAGCGTCCGCCCGCCACAACGTCTATACAAAGGATTGCGTATGGGAAATATTGAAACCGTACTTTCAAGTAGTATTGCTGCTGTCTTTTTTGCAGCTTTTGTTGTTGCCGGAACGATGTGGTATGGTTCCGCAACTACTCCCATCGAATTATTTGGGCCCACTCGTTATCAATGGGATCAGGGATACTTTCAGCAAGAGATATATCGAAGGATTAGTGCTGGACTAGCCGAAAATCAAAGTTTATCAGAAGTGTGGTCTAAAATTCCTGAAAAATTAGCTTTTTATGATTACATTGGAAATAATCCGGCAAAAGGGGGATTATTTAGGGCGGGCTCAATGGATAATGGGGATGGGATAGCTGTTGGATGGTTAGGACACCCCATCTTTCGAGATAAAGAAGGGCGGGAGCTTTTTGTACGTCGTATGCCTACTTTTTTTGAAACATTTCCGGTTGTTTTAGTAGATGGTGAAGGAATTGTTAGAGCGGATGTTCCTTTTAGAAGAGCGGAATCAAAGTATAGTGTTGAACAAGTCGGTGTAACTGTTGAGTTCTACGGTGGCGAACTCAATGGAGTCAGTTATAGTGATCCTGCTACTGTAAAAAAATATGCTAGACGCGCTCAATTGGGGGAAATTTTTGAACTAGATCGTGCTACGTTGAAATCAGATGGCGTTTTTCGTAGCAGCCCAAGGGGTTGGTTTACTTTTGGACATGCTTCATTTGCTTTACTCTTCTTCTTTGGACATATTTGGCATGGTGCTAGAACCTTGTTCAGAGATGTTTTTGCTGGTATTGACCCAGATTTGGATGCTCAAGTAGAATTTGGAGCATTCCAAAAACTTGGAGATCCAACTACAAAAAGACAAGCAGTCTGATTGAACACCACTTTGATATCTTTACGCCTCGATTTTCTTTTTGAAATTGGTTTTTTTTTTTGTTATTGTTTATAGGGTACCAACCAGAGAAAAGAAATCTTGATTTGGATCATCACTTTTTTTTTACTCTTTCTCTTTAATTTATTTTTTAGTCTGGAAATAATTCCTCAAAGAAAAAAAAAAAAGAAACAAACAGGTATGGAAGCTATAATTGTAAACCTCGATCGAATCTATGGAAGCACTAGTTTATACATTCCTCTTAGTCTCGACTCTAGGGATCATTTTTTTCGCTATCTTTTTTCGAGAACCTCCTAAAGTTCCAACTAAAAAGATAAAATGATTTTTTTATTATCTCAATTGAAGTAATAAGCCTCCCAATATTGGGAGGCTTATTACTTCAATTAGTCCCCATGTTCTTCAAATGGATCCCTTAGTTGTTGAGAAGGTTGCCCAAAAGCGGTATATAAGGCATACCCAGTAAAACTGACAAGTAAACCAGATATAAAGATGGCTACTAGGGTTGCTGTTTCCATTATTATTATTCTATAATTTCAAGACCCCAACGGATCTAGCCTAAGATCCTTTATTTACATTTACAACGGAATGGTATACAAAGTCAACTAATCGTAATGAAAATGAATATAATAGGATTTATGGCTACACAAACTGTTGAGAACAGTTCTAGATCTGGTCCAAGACAAACTACTGTAGGTAGTTTATTAAAACCATTGAATTCAGAATATGGTAAAGTAGCTCCGGGGTGGGGAACAACTCCTTTAATGGGTGTCGCAATGGCTCTATTTACGATATTTCTATCTATTATTTTGGAGATTTATAATTCTTCCGTTTTATTGGATGGAATTTTAATGAATTAAATCTATAAGAACCTGTAAGGCCTAACTTGTGATTACAAAATGAATCCTAATTATTTAGAGCTCCTATTTTGAGCCCATTGTATTTTGGGAGTTCGATCGCGAAATTTCTTTGTTTTTTTTTTATTTCCGGAATATGAGTGTGTGACTTGTTAGAATTGATCCTATTGATAGTACAGATAATGGGTCTGTCATCTTGCTTGATAGAGGTGGTTCTACTTCGTCGGATATTTATTATAATAATAATTATAATAGCTGGAACACGGAATATACGAAATAGATTAAGAAATATTTGAACTATGATTCATACTTAATGTTCAGACCTCATATTGTATCCGGACTCAAAAAAAATTTTCTTTGAATTATTTAGTTATTATATCTAGTTCTATTCATGGAATTAAGTGATGGCCGGGGGGTTCTTACTCGGGGAATCCTTGATTAACTTAAAATTTTTATTATTGAATCATCACGGTTATAGTATGAATCTGAGGTTTTAATCAATTCATAGGGTTCTTAACAAGAGAATTTCTATCAATAATAAAAAAATGAAATAGGAAAAGAGACAATTCAAAAGGCCTGGTAAGGATCAACATAAAGATGACTGAGCCAACTTGAGATTTTGGTATTATCGCCCCAAACACAGAAGAGCTTTCAGGTTTTTCTTCTTTCATACCCTCAGAGACCATTGAATCAAAGATTCAAAATAAAAAAGTTTCAAACTTTCTATTCCATCTCTATTCTATTAGAACCAGTCTTTGGGTGTTTTTGCTTGAGCTATATGAGATGAAAGTCTCATTTATGGCTCTCAGAGGGGGAATTCCGCCTATCTCAATAAAGTCTATGATTGGTTCGAAGAGCGTCTCGAGATTCAGGCGATTGCAGATGATATAACTAGTAAATATGTCCCGCCGCACGTTAATATATTTTATTGTTTAGGGGGAATTACGCTTACTTGTTTTTTAGTACAAGTAGCTACGGGATTTGCTATGACTTTTTACTATCGTCCGACCGTTACTGAGGCTTTTGCTTCTGTTCAATACATAATGACTGAAGCTAATTTTGGTTGGCTAATCCGCTCAGTTCATCGATGGTCGGCCAGTATGATGGTTCTAATGATGATTCTTCATGTATTTCGTGTGTATCTCACCGGTGGGTTTAAAAAACCTCGTGAATTAACTTGGGTTACAGGTGTGGTTCTGGGTGTATTAACCGCATCTTTTGGTGTAACTGGTTATTCCTTACCTCGGGACCAAATTGGTTATTGGGCAGTGAAAATTGTAACAGGTGTACCTGACGCTATTCCTGTAATAGGATCACCCTTGGTAGAGTTATTGCGCGGAAGTGCTAGTGTGGGACAGTCCACTTTGACTCGTTTTTATAGTTTACACACTTTTGTGTTGCCGCTTCTTACTGCTGTATTTATGTTAATGCATTTTCTAATGATACGTAAACAGGGCATTTCTGGACCTTTATAGAAAATAATAGTCGAACAAAAAATCATTTTTCTTTTGGAGAAGGAATAATAGTATTTCATTGCTATTAAGCATGGATTATTGAAAATTATTAAGACATGTATTTGGATATTTCCCTTCAACCCCCCCCAATATTATATATAGGAATAGTTGAAGGGAATTCGCTAAAGAAAAAATCAAATGGATTATGGGAGTGTGTGACTTGAACTCTTGATTAGTCTATGTAGGTATATGCCTGCCACATTGGCCTTGGAATTCATCAAGTAAATGTGTCTTTGTTCCAACCGCCGCGTAAGCCCTATACCGAGGATAGGCTGGTTCACTTGAAGAAAAAGATTTCTATGATCAAGTCCAAATCATGTTGTACATGAATTGGCTCCGTAAAATCCAGTATAATAAATGAAATAACTATAGTTTAGTCATTTCAGTTACTTAAGATTTATTATTAGTAAGATTGATATAGTATGAAAATGCATTCATTTCCTATGCATTAATATGATGCATAATACTATCGGAGTGATACAGGAGGTCTAAAGAATAAAGAAGTTAGACTATATTAGTAACAAGTAAACCAT